GCGTGCCTAGCGGGAACGAAGAAAGTCGCAATTTGTCTCTTCCGCCTGTCGCATGTGCCTATCAATCAATAGTTATTGAAAGGATTCCGTTGAAAAAGGAAGAAGGACAAACAAGCAAGAAGGAATTTGAGACGAAACTCCTGGCGGGAGATGGAAACAAATGATGAGGGATTCCTCGAGAAGTTAACAACTATTGTTTGCATCGAGTGATTATGACTTTTTAAGGAAAAAAATGGATTTGAGACATACACGAGGAAGGTTCTGGGAGCAATACCAGTTATGACTCCCCTCCGAACCAGGAGCCGTGTGAGGTGAGAATCTCACGCACGGTTCTGAATGAGCGGAAAGATCGAAAATCTTCTTTTCGACTCTGACTCCCCTACACCAGTCGTTGCTTTTTTCTCCGTTACCTCTAAAGTAGCAGCTCCAGCTTCATTTACACGACTCTTCGGTCTAATTTTCCCATACTTATCTAGTGAGTGGCATATCGCGGTGGGATTATTAGCTACCTTTAGCATGATATTGGGAAATCTAATTGCCGTTACTCAGAGAAGCGTAAAACGTATGCTAGCTTATCCTTCTATAAGCCAAATTGGATATATCATGATTGGGGTACTTGCTGCAGACTCAGGGAACGGTTACGCAAGTATGATAACTTATACGTTTATCTATATACTCATGAATTTGGGAACTTTTGCTCGTATCACCCCATTTGGTTTACGAACCGGAACTGATAATATCAGGGATTACGCGGGATTATACATGAAGGATCCTGTTCTAACATTCTCTCCGGTTTTACGTTCACCATCCCTAGGGGGTATGCCTCCACCATCCGGTTTTTTTGGTAAACTCCATCTCTTTTGGCATGGATGGAAAGCTGGTTCGTACCCATCAGTTCCGGTGGCGCTCATCACAAGTGTCATTTCCATTTATTACTATCTAAAAATAATTAAATCAATGTTCACCGGGAAGAGTGGGAGGAGCGACACACCCATAACTTCTAGACAAAATTCATTAGTTTCTCCATCAATTTCGATTTCGAAAAATTCTCTTGAAATAGCTATGATCATTCGTGCGCTAGCATCAACCCTATCGGGTATATTCATAGATCCTATTATCGAAATCACACGGAATACCTTCTTTTAGACCCACTTCGAATTGTGGTACGAAACTTCTCCTTTTTTCTTTTTTTTTTTCTCCTCAAATGAATGAAAAGCTGGTTCCGCTATCCCAACTAGTCCGTCTGTGCAACTTACAAAATAGTTCTATCTTCTTCGGGAATTGATCCTGGCATTCTCCTATCTAGCTTGTCTTCTCGCACCCAAAATCACTTGCTAGGAAAATCAGCCCTCGTCTATTCATTCCGGAGGAGATAGAAGTATTTCCGCGCAGTGCACAGCTGGAGTTGCGCAGTAACAACCCACGCCGTTACATCCAGTCGAGTATTTAGGCGAAGGGGGAATGCCCCCCCCCCCCCCCCCTTTTTTTTTTTTTTTTTTGCCTATTCATAGGGTATTATTTTTTCGATATTGGTGAAAAGACTTGCCTGCAAGACAAGCGTGGGCTTGTCTGGCCGTGAAAAAAAAGACGTCTTTGTACGAGTAGGGAATCGAACTTTAGAGATGAGTGATTGCGGGCGGGACTAGATTCGAACCCTTGGCCATAGTCAGTATGAACTAGAACCTTACCACTACTCGGAGAATCAATGAATAATCAAAAAGGTTTGTGGATTTCGTTTCAATCTTAGTGGAGTCTCCCAGTTAGCAGTTAGTAAATCCGGCAAAAAAGGAGTGAAAATTCGGTTTAGCAGTTGACAGGACTGGAGAGATATTCGTACAATTGAATCGGTTCACATAACTCCATCACGTTCCCTTGCTTCGAAACGAGGGTAGGCACACCAGATACGAATACGAAATGGAGTAATGCGTAGTACGGAGGTTCGAATCCCCCCGAGGTGTCCGGAACAAAAGTCGTCTTGCATTTCTGGCATTTCTGGAATAAGTCTCCCAAACCCTTCCTCTCCACCAATAGAAAACAGAAAGATAGAAAACAGAGAGAACCCGGCGGGGAAGTTCTATTTGGTCAATCTCCATGCTTGCCTCTCCGAACGAAGTGGCGCCGAAAACGCATCTTCGTATCGAGAGACAGGTGGGTCCTGTTCGGTGTCCCCCGAAGCTAAACATTTCAAAAGGAAATGAAATCCTTGGGAAATTTCATACTCCCTAGTACCAATCCGTAAAACTGGAATGTAAATCCTCGGATTGTTGACTACTAAGACTCCATCTCCTCGTTCTATGGAGTTTCATAGGTAGGTAGGTAAGGTTGTAAGTCCCACCTTTTCTTCTTTTCTCTTTCCAAACCAAGGATAGGGCGGCAAAAGATATTGGGTCTCGCCCCAATGCAGTACTTAAGGTTAAGGAATAGTCTTGCGGAATAGAAAGAAATAAGAGGGAGAAAGGGGCGGCTGATACTGATATACGGACGTGATTCGTCTCTAAAAGAATTCGAATGTGAATGGGATGGACCGAAAATCCTAGTATTTTCCCAAACACGCAGGGGATGGGATTTTGAAAACCCATCCTTGCCTTGTTTTCAAAAGGACTCAAAATCCTTGAGATGGGACTCGAAATCCCATTCCTAAACCGACCGAGTATCTGGTTAGATACCCCTAACCAGATACTCGGAGTTTGCACCCCAATTTTTAGAATGAATGGTTTCAATCATTCATCGATCCGTAGGTGAATAAAATGCTCCATCTCCAATTGAGATAGAGCTCTACTCGGCTTCGGCGTACTCTCCACGCCGACTCCTCCCGAGAGAAAATGCAAGGTACCAACCCAAACCCAAGCAAAATAGAAGGGAGATTTCCTTCGAGGATGATTGACTGCGGGCGAGGAGGGATTCGAACCCCCGACACCGTGGTTCGTAGCCACGTGCTCTAATCCCCTGAGCTACAGGCCCCGCCTCTAC